TCCACAAGAATTCTTTTAGGACCCCCTTTTAAAAATGAATTGATTAAATCCAAATTCTGGAAAAATGAATAAGTGGATCCATATAAAATATATGCTATGAATAGTCCGAAAATTGCTATACTTACCGAAAAAATTGCATTTGTAAAAAATTCATTCAAATTTACAGAATAATTAGAACTTGAATGTAAAAGATTTGTTGATGGGGTTAACCACTTCGATAATATATCAAAATCTATTACTCCTTGATCAAAAGAAATTCCTATTGATCCAACCAACAAAGTAAATAGTACTAATACAAGAAGAGGAAATAGCATAGTATTGTCCGATTCGTGAGGATACATGGAAGTGTATTTATTTCCAAAGTAAGTACTAAAGTATCGTATCCTATTTCTTACATTATTATCAATTTTTGATCTTTCTTTTGCAAAAAAAGAAACCTTTTTATTCATTGTTGATAAAAGTAAATTTGGATTGACTCCTCTTGGAATTCCTTTTCCCCATAGAGATATGGAATAGAAGGAACCATTTTTTGTGCTACTGTAATTTTGAAAATGAACGCGGAAATACCCATCAAAGGTAAGTAAATATACCCGAAACATATAAAATGCGGTTAATCCTGCTGTGAAATAAGCTATTACTGCGAAAATTGGTGAATACAACCAACTATCATTAAGAATGTCATCTTTGGACCAAAAACAAGCAAGAGGTGGAATACCACAAAGAGAAAGTGTACCCAATAAAAAAGTAGTTCTTGTAATTGGAACATATCTTGTTAAACCACCCATAAGAACCATATTCTGACTTTTATCTGGTGAATATCCAACAATAGGTTCCATTGAATGAATAATAGATCCGGATCCCAAAAACAATAAAGCTTTTGAATAGGCATGAGTGATCAAATGGAATAAAGCAGCTCGATAAGAACCTATACCTAGAGCTAACATAATATAACCCAATTGAGACATTGTGGAATAGGCTAAGCTTTTTTTAATGTCTCTTTGAGCAAGGGCCAAAGTAGCCCCTAATAATAGTGTTATTACACCTATTAAAGAAATGAAATTCATTATATAAGGTATGACTATGAAAAGAGGAAGAAGCCGAGCTACAAGAAAAATTCCTGCTGCTACCATAGTAGCAGCGTGTATAAGAGCCGAAATAGGAGTGGGTCCTTCCATAGCATCAGGTAACCATACGTGAAGGGGGAATTGTGCGGATTTAGCAACTGCACCGACGAATAATAAAGAAGCACACAAGGTAGCAAATAAAGAATTGACCCCATTATTTTGGATTAAGTTATTAGTTATTTCGAGCAAATACCGAAATTCTAAACTACCTGTTATCCAATAAAAACCTAAGATTCCTAACAATAAACCAAAATCCCCTACACGATTAGTTACAAAAGCTTTTTGACAAGCACTTGCTGCAATTGGTCGTGTGAACCAAAACCCTATTAATAAATAAGAACACATTCCCACAAGTTCCCAAAAAATATAAATTTGTATCAAATTTGAACTAGTAACTAATCCCAGCATAGAAGTATTAAAAAAACTCATATAAGCAAAAAATCTCAAATATCCTTGATCGTGATACATATACTTGTCACTATAAATAAGAACCATGATTCCAACAGTAGTAATTAGTATTGACATAATAGAAGTAAGTGGATCGATCAAGTATCCAAACTCTAAGGAAAAATCATTATTGATGGTCCAAGACCATAGATATTGATAGATAAAACTTCCATTTATTTGTTGAATAGACAGATTGGCTGAAAACACCATAGCTATACTTAAGAGTAAAACACTAGGAAAAGCCCACATGCGACGAATATTTTTTGTTGCTGTCGGAATAAGTAGAAGTCCAAATCCTATTGACATAGTAACTGGAAGTGGAAGAAAAGGTATTATCCACGCATATTGATATGTATGTTCCATAAGAAAAGAAACTCTTTTTTCTTATAATTACAAATTGTTCTCGATTCACCAATTCTTATCTTTTTTATCCTTTTAGAAAGGAACAATAATAAAAGAAAAAAAAAAGATATGAAAAAAAGTCAAATATTGAGATTCTTAATTATTCTGATTTTTTTTTGTGATTAATAAACATATTTATTATACTATAATAGTATAATAAATATATTATATAGTATACTATATATAGTAAGGAAAAAGAGTTAGACCAAAAAAAGAGTACTTTTTTTATTCAAATATGGATCATAGTATCTATATTCGAATTAAAAAAAATACCTAGGTATTCTAGTTCATTTTGGGAAGGGAGTAATTACCTAACTTGTTGTGTAACTGATTGATTGGATTGAAACCCAATAAAAAAAACTTATGTTTATCAGAAATCTTATGATACTCCTTACTTTGAATTATGGACATAGCACTCTGGACTTAATCAATTTTTATTTTCCCTTATTTTCTTCCATTTTTTTTCCCTCATGTCATTTATATATGTGATGTGTGATGTGCGCGCATACGTATATGTGATATATATATATCACATATACATGTATATATAAATATATTTGTATTATATATATTTGTATGTTTATTATATATTTATATGTTAAAGTAAAAAAACAATGTATATTAAAAAGAGTATATTAAAAAAATTATCCACATACACGAAATAAGTATAGATAATAACTAAAAAGAACGATCTATTTTGAAGAATACATGTCTTTCACATACAACGATAAAAGGAGGAACCCCCCTTTTTGA